TGTCTCGTTACCGAGGGCCTCGTTTCAAAAAAATACGCCGTCTGGGTGTTTTACCGGGACTAACTAGCCAATTTAAAATTATCAGATGTACTAGTAAAAGAACTACACCCGGAAGTGATCCTAGAAACCAATCACGCTCCGGGAAAAAATCTCAATATCGTATTCGTTTAGAAGAAAAACAAAAATTGCGTTTTCATTATGGTCTAACGGAAAGACAATTACTTAAATATGTTCATATCGCTGGAAAAGCCAAAGGGTCAACAGGTCAGGTTTTACTACAATTACTTGAAATGCGTTTGGATAACATCCTTTTTCGATTAGGTATGGCTTCGACCATTCCTGGAGCCCGACAATTAGTTAACCATAGGCATATTTTAGTTAATGGTCATATAGTAGATATACCAAGTTATCGATGTAAACCCCGAGATATTATTACTACAAGGGATGAACAAAAATCCAGAGCTCTGATTCAAAATTATCTTGATTCATCTCCCCGTGAAAAATTGCCAAAACATTTAACTCTTCACCCATCCCAATATAAAGGATCAGTCAATCAAATAATAGATAGTAAGTGGGTCGGTTTGGAAATAAATGAGTTGCTAGTCGTAGAATATTATTCCCGTCAAACTTGAACCTAACCTAAAATAAAACAACAAGGGTTCGTAGAATTTTGACCTCCCCTTTGTTTTGTTTGGCGAAGTAAATCGCTAAAGTAAGGGAGCTTGATCTGTATTTCTATCCTTCATGTATCATAAATAAATGGATCGAGAGGATATTTTCATGCTTTGGATCCGCTTTTTCAAATATTTTGAGTACTATGTACTACAGCAACTAGAATTAGCAATAGGAATATACAATCTATATTACAGAAAGTTATAGTTAAATACCATCTAGATGTATGTAGATATCCATAGTGGAATCATATGAAAGAGATTTTTTTTATATCTAAGCGATTCGATGAATTACTCCTAAGGGTTCACATCATAATAAGAGTGCTGGTTGATAAGAATTACTTCTGGAAGACAAAAAGAAATCTATATTATATATACAGTATAGAAATAGAAAAAAAGTACGGATTATTATATTATGATTATATTATGATTATGTATCCATTGAGTAAATTAAATGATTATTCATGATTCCATATTGAATCAATTCCATACCGGTTCCAAACAAACTTGAGGAATGTTATGGTAAAACTTCGTTTAAAACGATGTGGTAGAAAGCAACGTGCGACTTGAAGGAATGATCGGTTGTGGATTCTTACATCCACCATTTTTTAATATATAAATTATGAGGTGCTCTTAGCTCGACATAGTTTGTTCGGTTCTAATTATTTACTTTAACCAACCCACAACCCAACTAAATGGGGTTGTTAGTTAAAGTAAATAATACACGATGGAGCTCGAGCGGAAAAGATTAATTAATTTCTCAGAGGTAAGGATCTATGGTTAATGTCAATCAATAAGTTAGAACAACTTCGTAAGCATATCTTCGATATAGAAATTCAAAAGATTCAATTCGAATAAAATATCCTTTTGGATTTGAAATTTTTGTTGGAATTGGAAAAACTATTTCGATCATAAAGTGTATCACACGGGAATCAAGCGTTTATACGATTCTTCGATAGTCAATAAATAACAAAAGGTATGTTGCTGCCATTTTGAAACGATTAAAGATCACCGAAGTAATGTCTAAACCCAATGATTCAAAACGAAGATAAACGATCCTGGAACAAGAAAACACCCATTTTTTTTGTCTCAACACTTTGAACAAAATAAAAAAAGGAATACAAAAAATGGATAAAAAACGAGACAAAAAAGTGGGTTAGAGACAGCTCAATAAATGAAATGCCAAGGACTCGGGATTTTCCTTTGAACTCTTTGAGAATTATCTAACTTGAGTTATAAGTACGAATGGTTTTTCGGGTTTTCGACCAAAAAAAACGAAAAAAATCATAGTTTCGATTTAATTTAATTGATTATTTTATGGATCTATTTGCCACTCTATATACTATGACATTAGAATCATTCTTTCTCGAGCCGTACGAGGAGAAAGCCTCCTATACGTTTCTAAGGGGGGAATTGTTCATCTATATCTATCCCAATGAGCCATTTATCGAATCGTTGCAATTGATGTTCGATCCCGAAGAGAAGGAAGAGATCTTCGTAAAGTGGGTTTTTATGATCCAATAAAAAATCAAGCTTCTTCAAATGTTCCCGCCATTTTATATTTCCTTGAAAAAGGCGCTCAACCTACGGAAACTGTTCATGATATTTTAAAGAAGGCGGAGATATTTAAGGAACTTCGCGTTAATTACGCGAAATAAAATGTAATTCATACAATACATATAAAAACGAGAAAATAAAAAAGAGCTAGTCTAGTTTTGTGTAATTTTTTCTTCACTATTCCCCTTCCCGTTTCCCCATCTTTTGTTCTATCCATAAAATTATGTATGGTATTATCCCCCAATCGGGTAGTTTTTGGCGAGACTCCACTAAAAAAAGGGGCCGAGCTTTCTTATGGTATCTTTATGGATATTGAATAAACCCGAGGTTTTCTTCTTGATTCTTTTTTTCTTTTCGACATCTACACTTTTTTTATTCTCTAGGTAGGTTATCTATGAAATGCCAATCCAACACAAGTTCTTATTATTTTATAATAATAATATTATTTTTTTCTCAACGTTCATATTGACAATAGTGTATTGAAAAAATATAATTGATCGTGGATAAATAGATCTATTTATCCACGCCCTATAAGTTTTTTTTTACTTTACTTCATGTAAGCGATAGGTTCCTTAAATTCTCTGGGATATATTTCATTTATCTTATCCGGGAATTTTTCAGATTTTCATTATAGCTATAGCTGTTCATTTTTATGTTCATAATTTACTATAAAAAAATGTTTTTGATGGGGTTGTGCAATCCAATCTCTCTTTTTTTTTTCGATCGTATCTACACACCATAATTCTATTTTTGGGTTGCTAACTCAACGGTAGAGTACTCGGCTTTTAAGTGCGGCTAAAATCTTTTACACATTTGGATGAAGGAACGGATTCGTCCATACCGTTGGTAGAGTTTGTAAGACCCCGACTGATCCTGAGAGGGAACGAATGGAAAAAACAGCATGTCGTATAAATGAATAACTCATATCATAAATAAATAACTTTAAGATAGAGTACTTAACCCTTACGGGATCGGTACAAAATATTTGTTTAGTTTGTTAGAGTTTTAATTCTTAGAGCGGTACAAAAAATCAATTATGGTTGGATCGAGTGAATAAATGGATAGAGCCAAAAAGCTCCAATTATAGGGAAACAAAAAGAGCAACGAGCTTCGGTTCTTAATTCGAATAATTACCAATTACCCGATCTAATTATACGTTAGAAATATATTAGTCCCTGGGGCGGGCAAAGGTTATGAAATCACTTTAATAAGTGGATTCTTCACTTTTTTTTTGAATCCTAACTATTCTATTAATTATATCCCTGTGCGGAGACGAATGTGTAAAAGAAACAGTATATTGAGAAATAGAATTCTAAAGTCAAAAGAGCGATCGGGTTGCAAAAATAAAGGATTTCTAAACATCTTCGGTATCTTATAACGAACAAGAACCAATCGGATGGAAAAAGAGAGAATCCATGGATTAATCATTTCCAAGGTATCTTTTCTTACTATGATACCTTGATACCTTGTTTTGACTGTATCGTACCTATGTATCGTATCATTTGATGACCCAAGAAATCCCCGGTTTTGGTTCAAATCGAATTTCAAATGGAGGAATTACAAGGCTATTTAAAGATAGATAGATCGCGAGAACGGGACTTCCTATACCCACTTCTCTTTCAGGAATACATTTATGCACTTGCTCATGATCATGGGTTAAATAAATCGATTCTTTATGAGCCTATGGAAAATTTAGGTTATGACAAAAAATATAGTTTAATAATTGTTAAACGTTTAATTACTCGAATGTATCAACAGAAGCATTTGATTATTTTTACGAATGATTCTAATCAAATTTTTTTTTTCGGGCATAATAAAAATTTGGATTCTCAAATGATATCAGAGGGGGTTGCAGTCATTGTGGAACTTCCATTCTCACTGCGATTAGTATCTTCCCAAGAAAGTAAAGAAATAGACAAATCTATGACTACTTTACGATCAATTCATTCCATATTTCCCTTTTTAGAGGATAAATTATTACATTTAAATCATGTATTAGATATACTAATACCCTACCCTATCCATCTGGAACTATTGGTTCAAACCCTTCGCTCTTGGATACAAGATGCTCCCTTTTTGCACTTATTGAGATTCTTTCTCTACAAGTATCATAATTGGAATAGTCTTATTACTCAAAAAACGAAAATGATTCTCTTTTTTTCAAAAGAGAATCAAAGATTTTTCCTGTTCCTATATAATTTTCATGTATATGAATCGGAATCCATATTTGTTTTTCTCCGTAAAAAATCTTATCATTTACGATCAACGTCTTCTAGAGCTTTTCTTGATCGAACACATTTTTATAGAAAAATAGAACATTTTTTAGTGGATTTTCGTAATGATTTTCATACTATCCTATGGTTGTTCAAGGATCCTTTCATACAGTATTTCAGATTTCAAGGAAAATCCATTTTGTCTTCAAAAGGAACCCCTCTTCTGATGAAGAAATGGAAATATTACCTTGTAAATTTATGGGAATGTCATTTTTACTTTTGGTCTCAACCGGATAGGATTCATCTAAACCAATTATCCAATCATTTTATCGATTTTCTGGGTTATCTTTCAAGTGTACGACCAACTCCTTCAGCAGTAAGGAGTCAAATGTTAGAAAAGTCATTTATTATAGATATTGTTATTAAAAAGTTTGATACTATAGTTCCAATTATTCCTTTGATTGGATCATTGGCTAAAGCGAAATTTTGTAACTTTTCAGGACATCCCATTAGTAAGCCTGCTTGGGCGGATTCATCAGATTCTGATATTATCGATAGA